AGCTAAACCCAAAGGTTCTCTGAGTAAGAACCATTTGATCATCACTTATTTCATGAATATTTCATGAATGGGTGGAAAGAATGACTAAAAACTCATAGAAACATTTGTTCTTTGGTCAAAACAAAATAAGAAGAATTCCGAAGGAAAGGGAAGAAAAGAAAAATCGTTCGATTTAGGAAATACCTCTTTGTTTGAAAATTTTTTGGAGTCCGGTCGCGAGGTCTGAATAATAGGTATGAATCATAGTTCAAATATTTCTTTCTTGCGCTATTCCATGTATTCCGTGCTCCAGATACTAGCATGAATATCCGACGTAGAACCATCTCTATCGAGATGACAGACCTATTTTCTGTACTATCAATAGGATCAATTATAACAAGTCACACACTCATATTCCGGAAATAGCGAAACGACGGAATTCCACGGTCGAACTACCAGTACCAGAATGATCTATAAATCCTAGTCCTAATCGTTTTTGATTCAAAAGCTAGGACTTCGTTGTTCTTATGGACTTAACTAACTACTGGAAATTCCATCCAGTAAAACTGAAGAATTATAAATCTCCAAAATAATAGATAGGAATATGGCAAATAGAGCCATTGCGACCCCCATAAGTGGGGTTGTTCCCCACCCAGGAGCCACTTTACCATATTCCGAATTCAACGGTTTCAATAAATCCCCTATAATAGTTCGTCTTGGACCAGACCTAGAACTACCCTCAACGGTTTGTGTAGCCATAAATTCTATTGCATTGGTTGAGATCTGTTGACTTTGTATACTCTTTCATTTTAAATAAATGATCGTATCATAGCGTAGATCCATCGTGGTATTGAAATTATCTAATAATGGAAACTGCAACCCTAGTCGCCATCTTCATATCTGGTTCACTTGTAAGCTTTACCGGGTACGCCCTGTATACCGCTTTTGGGCAACCCTCTCAACAACTAAGAGATCCCTTCGAGGAACACGGGGACTAGTTAAAATAATGAACCTCCCATATTGGGAGGGGGGGCTCATTACTTCAATTGAGATAATGAAAAATCATTTCACCTTTTTAGTCGGAACCTTAGGCGGTTCTCGAAAAAAAATAGCGAAAAAAAGGATTCCTAAAGTCGAGACTAACAGGAATGTATAAACCAATGCTTCCATAGATTTGATCCCGGTTTACAATTATAGCTTCCGCACCTATTCATTTCGTTTGGAATCATTTTACGAATAAAGAAAAGACAAGAGTCAAAAAAAGGCAATGATGAAAATCAAGATTTCTTCGGTCCCGTATATCAAATAAATAAAGTCCAATAGGGGCAAAAGAAAGATAGCGGAGCAATGTTGTATCAGATTACTTGTCTCCTTGTAGTTGGATCTCCAAGTTTTTGGAATGCCCCAAATTCCACTTGAACATCCAAATCTGGGTCAATACCAGCAAAAACATCTCTGAACAAAGTTCTAGCGCCATGCCAAATGTGTCCGAAAAAGAAGAGCAAAGCAAACGTAGCATGTCCAAAAGTGAACCAACCCCTTGGACTGCTACGAAAAACACCATCGGATTTCAAAGTAGCACGGTCTAGTTCAAAAATTTCACCCAATTGAGCACGTCTAGCATATTTTTTCACAGTAGCAGCATCGCTATAACTGACTCCATTGAGTTCGCCGCCATAGAACTCAACGGTTACGCCTACCTGTTCGACACTATACTTCGATTCTGCCCTTCTAAAGGGCACATCGGCTCTTACAATTCCATCTCCGTCTACCAAAACTACTGGAAATGTTTCAAAAAAAGTAGGCATACGACGTACAAAAAGCTCACGCCCTTCTTTATCTCTAAAGATGGGGTGTCCTAACCATCCAACAGCAATTCCATCCCCGTTGTCCATTGAGCCCGCTCTGAATAATCCCCCTTTCGCCGGATTATTACCAATGTAATCATAAAAGGATAATTTTTCGGGAATTTTAGACCAAGCTTCCGACAAACTCAGATTTTCGGCCAGCCCGGCGCCAACCCTTCGATATATTTCTTGCTGGAAGTATCCCTGATCCCACTGATAACGAGTGGGACCAAATAATTCGATGGGGGTAGTTGCTGAACCATACCACATAGTTCCAGCAACAACGAAAGCTGCAAAAAAGACAGCGGCGATACTGCTGGAAAGTACAGTTTCAATATTGCCCATACGTAATCCTTTGTATAGACGTTGGGGAGGGCGGACACTAAGATGGAATAGACCCGCTAATATGCCCAGTGTCCCCGCTGCAATATGATGAGAGGCTATTCCTCCTGGAACAAAAGGATCAAAACCTTCCGCGCCCCACGCTGGATTTACGAATTGTACTTTTCCGGTTAGGCCATAAGGATCGGACACCCATATTCCAGGGCCATACAGGCCTGTTACATGAAATGCGCCAAACCCAAAGCAAGCCACCCCCGATAGAAACAAATGAATGCCAAAGATCTTGGGCAAATCCAAAGAGGGTTTTCCCGTACGTTCATCACAAAATATTTCTAGGTCCCAATACACCCAATGCCAAATAGCTGCTAAGAAGCACAAGCCGGAAAACACAATATGTGCCCCGGCCACACCTTCGTAACTCCAAATACCCGGATTCGTTATCGTTCCTCCTGTAATACTCCAACCACCCCATGAATTGTTTATTCCTAAACGAGTCATGAAGGGGATAACGAACATGCCTTGTCTCCACATTGGATCAAGAACGGGGTCAGAGGGATCAAAAACAGCTAATTCGTATAGAGCCATCGAACCGGCCCAACCAGAAACTAGAGCTGTATGCATTATATGGACAGAAAGCAACCGACCGGGATCATTCAATACGACGGTATGAACACGATACCAAGGCAAACCCATGGAAATACCCCCTTTTCAAAGAAAAAATAGACATTATGTTGCTTTATTGCATTGGAAAAGACTATGCTACGGACCTCACACTTTTAGTGGATTATCCCGAAGCAAGGGTGAATATTTATTCTGTTATGTTGATAATAATTGAACAATTCTGTTCGTAGGAACAAAGAAAAGCAGATCTATTCTATACCCAATGCGTACCAATACGCAATGGGGTTGGTCTCGTTTTTTGTGAGTGAATGTATAGATACTTGTTCATCATTCAAACGACCCATTCGTAAGAATTTTTCTTTATTCATTCCCTCTTCCCTTATGAACCTTACAATCTATGGCTAAAACCCGAAAAAAGGTAACAATATTATGAAGACAATAAACACGTTTTTACGTTTCCACATCAAAGCAATCTTTGGTACTTAATCTCTTTTTCTTTCGTTTTATGCCCGTTGGTGTTCCAAAAATACCGTTTCGTATTCCTGGAAACGAAGATGCAAGTTGGGCCGACATATAGTGCGACTTGTCAGACATATTAGGTCATATGGGATTTCCCCGTTATCTTCCCCGATCGAGATATCCTCCGTTTCGCCCAAGAAAGATTGATTGAATCATCAAAAATTCGTAGCGTGAAGTGCAATTAGGTCAATTTATTAGGTAGGAGTATCCATTAGAATAATTTATGGTTGGCCCGGACCAATAAAATGAAGTATACAGACTCCGTTTCGAAAATACCAAATTGGTAATCTATGTATGATTACCCCTCATATCATAAATGATTTTCTTATGCCATATGAGCGATCTCATACTGCCAGACAATGGAGTAATATGTGAATACACCAAATAGTGGGCGGAAAGCATAAAACGAATTGAAAAGGAAAAAGAAAAAGTGGTACTAAGATTCTTTGTCCTATATGTGCAAATAAAATTCGGGTGGATCTTTACCCGGAGTAGAGCATAAACCTAAAAATAAATAAATAAGAAATATAACTAATAATATAACAATACTAAATGAAATAATAAATAAAAAGTAGAAGAGGCCTATTCAGGAACAAGAAAATTCCATTGTGATTTGGATCTCGGTGAAACAATACATCAATGAGAGGTTAGTTCGATAAGTTCAGTGAATTCTAATTCTAGGGAAGTAGGTCAAAACTCATGTTTCTTGAAAAATAGAAGAATAAAGGCCCCTTAGTTAGGAAAAAATCTGCTACAAAAAAAGAAAAAGGGCTAGAATTGACACGTTGATTCTTTTTTTTTTGTTTGTTTCAAAATTTTGGTTTTTTGAACCGTATGTATTCAAAGGTGCGTGTACGGTTCCTAAAGGATACAATTTTGTCCCAATCAACCGACTTTATTGGGAAAGATTAATTTTTTTAGGGAGCGGGATTGATGATGAGCTCGCGAATCTGATTGCTGGTCTCATGATATTTCTCGGCATAGCGGATCCGACCTGGGATATTTTTTTGTTTATAAACTCTCCCGGCGGATTCGTAGTCCCAGGAGTGCTTATTTTTGACACTATACAATGGGTGAACCCTGTTGTGCATACAATATGCCTGGGAGTAGCCGCTTCAATAGCGGCTTTCGTCCTGGTCGGAGGAGAAATTACCCAACGTGTAGCACTCCCTCACGCTTGGCGTCAATGAATTTTTTATTTTAGAGAAGGAGAAGATTATGCCTTCGCTATATGGAATTTGAATAAAAAAAAAAAGAATTAAGTAATAATAGCATGGCACTTCGATTTAGATATTAGTAAACTTTTTCAACACGAGGTTATGAATTGAGATAGTAGTATGGAACAGACAAAAGGTATTTATTATTTGATCTTCTACATTGGGGGTTCCGTTTCAGCGTCACAAACCTTTTTGCTTCAACATTATAAAGAAGTCTTTTCCCGATATTTATGTTATGAAAGGGGTATGAAAAAAGATTCTTTTTTCCTGAGTCAGAAAGAAACTTTGGGATTGTTGAGTCTCAGACGAGATAAACATAGAAAGCAACGGAACTATCATAGTATTTTTTGAACTCCTACAATACAAAAGAAAAGGAAGGATGGTAAATGTCACTCAACGGTCTGGCCGTGTCTGATGGATTTTTTTTGTCTCTTTCTTCGATGGAAAAAGAAATTCCATTGTGAAGCCGTATGCACTGCACAAAGGATGCCTGTACGGTTGTTCAATTCGATCTTTTTGATTTTGTTATTCTTTATCTCTTTCACCTCGCCCGATGATGATGATGCGAAGATTGAGATAGAGGAAGCGTTTATTATGTTATATCATCAGGGTTATGATGCACCAACCTATCAGTGCTTTTTATGAGGACGAAGAAGGTTTAGGCGGCGACGTTATCCTGGAAACGTTAGAACTCGCGGCAATGTATGACGACATCGTCAAAATTTTTGCAGAAAGAACAGGGAATCCTTTATGGACTATAATATTCGACATGGAAAGGGATGTTTTTATGTCAGCAGAAGAAGCACAAGATCATGGCATTGTTGATCTTATAGGAATAGAGGTAGAGTGTCTATTCCGGCGCGCGCTTTCAGCATAATTTTCTCTTCTAAGAAATAGAAAGAAATAGAAACAATAGGTGAAACAATTGTTTCTATATTCTGTAGAGAGGGAGGCGAGTGGTATACTATAACGAAAAGGGATAAATACTATGAAAAAGTTGTTGTTTCCGTTTATTACTCTCTATTGTTATAGGGTATCTTATTAGAAAAGGCCTATAATACTATCTAGAAATAGAGGTCGATCTAGAAATAGAGGTCAAAATCCATTTTGAATTAAAAAGGAGAAATACTATGAGAAACTTGTTATTTCCGTTTATTACTCTTATTGTTGTAGGGTATCTTATTAGAAAAGGCCTATAATAAATAGGTATGACCGCTAGAATAATAATAGGAACGATAATTCGAATTATCATTCCTATTATTATTGGATTCATAATTGTAACCATAATTAGACCAATATTCAGATTCAAAAATCCGAGGAATCACGATTTGATCTCCTCATCTCGGTAAAATCTGAAACAGAACTTATTCTTTCTTATTCATATTTATTCTTTCTTATTCATAATCATCCGGTTAGGATCGATCTAAACCGGCCCATTCTTTATAGGATTCAACATGCCAACTATTAGACAACTTATTAGAAACACAAGACAGCCAATCAGAAATATCACGAAAGCCCCAGCGCTTCGAGGATGTCCTCAGCGCCGAGGAACATGTACTAGGGTGTATGTGCGACTCGTTCAGATCACGAACTAGAACAAATGAGGTGATTTTTTCAGTATCAATGCAGTAACTAGTACCAACGAATTGGATAGAATGTAAGAACTTCAGTCACTGCCGAAAAATAAAGATCTATTATATACCTCTATTGTGTATAGAATTTATGGTTTCCATTGGTGCAAATCCAATCACCTTGATTTGAGATGAAAAGCAATTATCCATTGGTAGCAAATGGTTATCCATTAAGCGGGGAAAATGGTAGTTCAAAAGCAGAAAGATTATGCTCATACTTTTGCAAGAACGGACTAAGAGGGTCAGCTACCTAGCCAACCCTCTTAATTAAATGCCGTCACTGTATGGATAGATCTCATTGTGAAATGACCTATTACTGGATAATTCATGGGTAGAGCCAAAGAGTGTGAACTGTACAAGTTACAAATAACGTTGATTAAAAGAGGGAAGAGGCTCCGGCGTATAGAGAGGACCTCACCGTTTAAGAAGTAACCATAGAAACGATGGAAGCCAATATTTATTTATTCATTTCCGTTTAATGCTCATTTCTTATTTATTTTCTACCTATTTTCTACAAAATATCGGTACAATTTCTTTTTTTGAGGTAAAATAAACGCCAGGAAGAAATAAAAAATCGTGGTTGGGAAGGTCATAGTAGCAAAAGCCATTGGAATTTTTATTTTATACATCGGAAGAATCCGTTTTGTTTTTAGTAAAACAGGAGGGGGGAAAAGAATGACTGAAAGAAATGAAATCGATTAGTTATTCATCAAAGTTTCATTTGATTCAATGACCAGAGTTACGCGAGGATATATAGCCCGTAGACGTCGAAAAAAAACTCGTTCACTTGCATCAAGCTTTCGCAGGGCTCATTTAAGACTTACCCGAATTACTACTCAACAGAAAATGAGAGCTTTGGCTTCCTCTCGTCGGGATAGAGGCAGGAGAAAGAGAGATTTTCGTCGTTTGTGGATCACTCGGATAAATGCAGTAACTCGTGAGAATGGCGCATCACATAGTTATAGGCAATTAATACACGATCTGTACAAAAGGGAGGCGCTTCTTAATCGTAAAATACTTGCACAAATCGCTATATCAAATACGAATTGTTTTCGCGTGATTTCCAATCAGATCGTCAAATAGGGAAATTGGAAAGAATTCGCCGGAATGATTTAAACGGAGTTTCCCGGAGAATGACCCCGGGAAGGTAGAGCAAAATGAATATGACAAAAAAATAAATTAAGAAATGAAAATGAAAGGAGTAGGAATGAACGAACACGTTTCAAAAAAAAAAGAAAAATTCTTCATTATCTCATTCTTTTTTATTCCATGTACACCGCAACAATTAAATCTCTTCGCCTTTTCGAATAAAATATCAATCAATCTGATTTTGACTTCCAATGAAAATTCTTTTGATACAGTTGAGGAGTAGGCCTATTTCTTTTCTTGCCCAGAGCCGTCTCCCTTCGTGGCCTATTTCCTTTCTTGCCCAGAGCCGTCTCTCCTCGGGACATATTTCCTTTCTTGCCCAGAGCCGTCTCCCTTCGGGACATATTTCCTTTCTCCCTTTGGAACATATTTCTTTCCGCTTCCGCGGGCATTTTTCTTTCTGACTTTCGGCTTGAATTTCTCAAGTGATTTCTTAGATTTCTTATTAGTAAGAAAAGGTAATGTAGATAAAATACGAGCTTGTTTTATAGCAAGGGCCATTGCTCTTTGTTGTTTCAAGGTTAATTTAGTCGCTCGTCGAGATAATATTTTTCCCCGGTCACTAATAAATTCACTGATTAAACTCATGTTTCTATAATCAAATAGATCCCCCGGTCTAATTAGGGGCAAACGCCTACGAAAGTCTCCCTTGGATTTATGAAAACCCCGCTGGGATTTATGAAAACCCTGCTGAGATTTATGAAAACCCTGCTGAGATTTATGAAAACCCTGCTGAGATTTATGAAAACCCTGCTGAGATTTATGAAAACCCTGCTGAGATTTATGAAAACCCCGCTTGGATTTATGAAAGAATCGCTTGGATTTATCCATGGTTTATTCCTTATCTCTAAACTCCTATTTATTCATGCATTTCGGATCCGGCCGAAATAGGACTTGATTTGTTTATTTATAGAATAGAATTTATTCTTGTTCCGTGAAATAGAAGAGCGGTACACGCGTTCCGTTCCTTCCGTTCAATCTAGTTCTTTATCTCCCCATGAATCGTATGCTTGTAACAATAAGGACAGAATTTTCTCAATTCCAATCGACTGGGTGTATTGTGTCGATTCTTTTGAGTAATATATCTGGAAATGCCCCGCGATTCTTTCTTGAAATTTTTTTGGACGCAATTGGTACATTGCAAAATAACTATCCCTCTGACATCTTTACCCTTGGCCATGAACCTCCTTTGGATTTACGCAATTCCTCTATTTTCGATCCGAACCGAATAAGAAGAAAGAAACGAGAAATAACTCGAAGATAAGTTGCTAACCCGAAATCCACTTATGAAAGATTTCGTTGCAATCGATTCAATTAAAGTATTAAAATAAATAATAAGTAATACAACGATTTCCAACTATTCATTTTTCCTAATTCAAGTATTTCATTTCCTATCTTGTAGGATCTCAAAGAGTCCGCCCCCAACCTACACTTCTATTTTTTTCTATTTCTGTTCTACCTCTATTAATTCTATCCTGAACACGAGTTTCGCTGAAGTTCAACCCACTTTTTTTATTCTTTCTCTTTCCTTCCTATCCTAAACAACTGAAAAAAAAGAGGGGGTTGGTGACAGAAAATTTATTCTATCTCTAATCTTATTCATTCACCCATTCCCATGTCAGCAACTAAAATGAAAAAAGGGGAATACCAACGCATCCGGGAATAAACGATTTATCTCTATCAATAGAGCCGCTAAAGAACCAAACCATAAAGCGGTTAGCACAGGCGCCACGGATAGATATGTTTTTATATCTCGCATTGAAAATCCTCCTTATTTATTGGAACACATATAGGATCAGACGCATATGTAGTTAAAGATCACTTGTATTTGTACGGGAATCCCTAACTCAAATGTATATGTACAATGATCCGGTGGCTGAGATCCACCTGTATCTAAAACAGAAAAAGATGACACCCTCTTCCTGTCCTGAATATTACCAATAAGTATTCATTCTTTTATACGTTTGGCTTCATTATCATTATTCATTATCATTATATATAATATATACATAATGTATCTATAATGTATAGAATTTGTTTGTTCTATTATTATATTTATATTCAAATTTATATGAAATTTATGTGAAACAAGACGAAGAAGAAATGACAAGGGAAATTCTATCTAGATAGAGGAAATAACGGGGTGGAAAACAAGACATGGGTTCTATACAATGACACTGTACAAGAATTGAAAGGGATGTAGCGCAGCTTGGTAGCGCGTTTGTTTTGGGTACAAAATGTCACGGGTTCAAATCCTGTCATCCCTACCTATTACTTCTCTTATGGACAGTAACGAGGGGTCAATTGAGATCAATGAGAATTGGACATCATTTTTGATCCCTTTATCATGATAGTATATATCGTACTCTATACGATAGTATATGCAATATATACAAGATGCGTTGGGGATAAAGGTAAAAAAAAGAGTCCTGTTCTTGACAGTTGTATTCCCTGTTATAAGAAAGCGCTCTTAGTTCAGTTCGGTAGAACGTGGGTCTCCAAAACCCGATGTCGTAGGTTCAAATCCTACAGGGCGTGATTCTGTTCTTAGAATGTCGAATCAGAATAACAATAAAAAAACTGCACTAACTTAAACTGCAACCTGAATTTGACCTCCCCTCCTGCGGATTAAGGAGGAGGTCAATCAAAAAAAAGATGTTACTCAATCAAAGGTCCAACTGATCACCGCGTCTGT